TCGACGGATTTTCCTTTTACTATCAATTTCCTTGTTGTCAGTATTGACATGTATAATGGGACTCTATCTTTATTCTCGTCCGATTAATCTCAGTTCGTCAAAAGATCTCTCAGACTGTGGAGTGACACTTATTTTATCAATGAAGAGTCGATTCTTTCTTCAACTCGGAATCGCTTCCTAACAATTCTTTCATTAAAAAAAATAAAAATTTGAGTCGTCATTAATCATTTGATATACTATTTCGGTAGGTATACATATGTTTATTAAGATTTATCCTTCATCCTTTCTGGAGTTTCGATGAAAAGATTCCTTTGTCAATGCAACATAGTAAACTCTATTTGTTAGAACAACTTCCGTTGAGTCTCTGCACCTATCCTTTTTTATTCGCGCTTTTTGAACCCCTGTATTTGGGTTTGGTTTCGGAAAAGAAGATTTGGCTCAGGATTGCCCATTTTTAATTCCAGGGTTTCTCTGAATTTGAAAGTTTTCACTTAGTAGGTTTCCATACCAAGGCTCAATACAATTAAGTCCGTTGCGTCTACCAATTTCGCCATATCCCCCCCTTTTTTTTTTTTTCGATTAGGATCTTATTGTGATGTCGTTTCATTCTTTCAATGGAACCCTTGAATTCATTAGATGCCGATTCCTATATTGAATATGTTTTCCTCCTATTTTTGCCTATCTTCTTTCATCTCTATCTGCGGAAAACATTTTATGGGATCAGAAATGATTCTATCATTTCTGTATCCGCAATTCAATAGAGATAGATATATACCACATATAGATTCTTCTTTTACTATAATTTTACCCGACATTATTAAATACTTGAACGGTCGATTTTTTTTATTCTTTTTGCTATAATAATATGAATTATGAATAGCTAAGAATGAATCTGAATAGTTACTAGGGAAAATAAGATCCAAGTAGTTTAGTAAATTCTTATGAAATGTACAATTTTCTTATGCGTATGTGAGCCCGCTTAGCTCAGAGGTTAGAGCATCGCATTTGTAATGCGGTGGTCATCGGTTCGATTCCGATAGCCGGCTTTTATGGATTTGTTTGATTTTTTACATGATTGATAATGTCTCTTTGAAATAAAAAACTTTTGAAAAGACCCATTTTTAAAGAGTCCCCAATTTATTATGTCGTAGAAACTTTCAACTAGGAATAAAAAAAAGGAAGAGTTAGATTAGGTCTCTACAGACCAAATCAAGAAAGGAAAAGATCCTTTTTTATTTATATATTTCATATATACAATAACAAAGTCTGATACAATTTATCTCATTATTCTTTGTAGTACAATATTTCCCTTTAGTTATTATTTAGTTTAGTTTTAATTTAGACTTATTCTGTAAAATGGAATTTCAAATAAGGAGTCTTTATGTCGCGTTACCGAGGGCCTCGTTTCAAAAAAATACGTCGGCTGGGGGCTTTACCGGGACTAACTAGTAAAAGACCTAGAGTTGGAAGTGATCTTAGAAACCAATCACGTTCCGGTAAAAGATCCCAATATCGTATTCGTCTAGAAGAAAAACAAAAATTGCGTTTTCATTATGGTCTTACAGAACGACAATTGCTTAAATATGTCCGTATTGCCGGAAAAGCGAAAGGTTCAACAGGTCAGGTTTTATTACAATTACTTGAAATGCGTTTGGATAATATCCTTTTTCGATTGAGCATGGCTTCTACTATTCCTGGAGCCCGCCAATTAGTTAATCACAGGCATATTTTAGTTAATGGTCGGATAGTAGATATACCGAGTTATCGTTGCAAACCCAGCGATATTATTACAGCGAAGGATGATAAAAAATCCAGAGCTCTGATTCAAAATTCTATTGATTCAACTCCTCATGAGGAATTGCCAAAACATTTGACTCTTCACTCAGTCCAATATAAAGGACTAGTCAATCAAATAATAGATAGTAAGGGGGTCGGTTTGAAAATAAATGAATTGCTAGTGGTAGAATATTATTCTCGTCAAACTTAAAACTCACTCAAATAACAAGGGTTCGAGCAATCTTACTTCATTTTCGACGAAGGAATAGATCGGCAGCGAGAATTATATTCCTTATCTTTCCAATATTTTTGTATCAAAGGAATTAGGGATAGAGAACCCATACCGTCTAACTATTAGAATAATATTCTCCCTTATTTGAGACATTATGGTCAGTAACATTGGTGAATTGGGTAACGTACGGAAAGAGAGGGATTCGAACCCTCGGTAAACAAAAGCCTACATAGCAGTTCCAATGCTACGCCTTGAACCACTCGGCCATCTCTCCTACATAATGATTATGGCCCAAAACCCGAGTGATTAGCGAGTTATTCATAATTAGATTATTTGATAGGTACGAACAATCAAATCAACCCTAACTATAAAAATAGAAAAGAAAGTTCCTTGCTTCACAGTTCAGGTAATAAAGATAATTTCATTTTATTAGTCTGTTTTTATGTTATTTCGTACTGTCCAATTCCTTTGTTTGTGGGAGCGTTTTCCTACGAGAGGTAATGAAGAATTATAGAATGTATTGTTATCTATGCCTAGATCGCAGATAAATGGAAATTTTATTGATAAAACCTTTTCAATTATAGCCAATATCTTATTACGAATAATTCCGACAACCTCAGGAGAAAAAGAGGCATTTACTTACTACAGAGATGGTGCGATTTGATTCTTTTTTGATCATCCAAAGACACACGATTTGGGATAGAAAGTAAAAAGATTACTGAAAGAAATCTACACTTGTTGAAGGTGAAGTTTATAAATAGAGCAATTCCTTCTGTCGTGTATCCTCGAGTAATGCCGCCTCAGATGCTTCAATTGTCGATTGGAGTATTGAGCGAAAGGTTACACCTATAGGTTCTATATTACAGGTTAATCCTACTTCACTAGTACCAATAGGGGGCATATGGGAAGAAGCACTACACCTAGAAATCAACAACACAAAAACTTTGTTATTTATTAACGATTAATCCCTTCCTCCTTATCAGGGTTGGGGCTAACAAGAATGGCTGGGACAACAAGCATCCATCTCGTTGGTACTTTGGATACCCGTATAACCGTCGAAGATTGTTGAAGTGACCAATTCCTTTAAATTAGGGAGCGTTGAGGACAAAGAAATTGTTGGAGTTACTATTTCATTTCTATCTAATCCTAACACGCTTGATGGTAAGAAAAAATCTTTTGCAGAAGGGTTGGCTAGAGATTTCTTGTAAAAACACTAGCCCCGCTCAGTTTATAATGAGAATATTTTAAGTCTTAATAAGTTATTATTCTTATTATGTACATAAAGGAGGAGCCGTATGAGATGCAAATTTCACGTACGGTTCTGGAACGGAGATTCGTGGAATCGAATGACGACCGTAACGGATGTCGGCTCAATCCGAAGGAAATTATGCGGAAGCTTTACAGAATTATTATGAAGCTATGCGACTAGAAATAGATCCCTATGATCGAAGTTATATACTCTATAATATAGGACTTATCCACACAAGTAATGGAGAACATACCAAAGCTTTGGAATATTATTTTCGAGCACTAGAACGAAACCCATTCTTACCCCAAGCTTTTAATAATATGGCCGTGATCTGTCATTACGTGCGACTCTCTCTACTATAGAAAGAAAAAAGAAAGGAAAAGAAAAAAGCATTAAATACTAAAAGGCTTTCTACATATACATCGTTCAAAATAACGATTTTTATCAGCTGTAGCAAAGAAAAAAACTTCATATCAAATGAAGAAATAGATATGCCTAGATACTTTATTCTATGGATAAAGAATCTAATTGATAGAGGAAGCACCGTAAAGATCAATTAGCGAGGTTTTGGTCCGATACAATAAGAACTGCTTACTTATATCATTGTCATGATATGAAAAAAGTTAGGAATCCACTTATGTAATAGAGTTGATCCACTAGGGAGCAGCGGTGTAGCATCAGATCCCAAAGAGAGTAAGTCTTTTCTTTCTTATGAAGGAAAGTCTTTTTCAAGGATTCTATATAAATTTCTATATGAAATTGAGATAGTTACCTTTCAGAAAATTCTAACGATACAATAGGTAAATAAAAAAAATACCCATGTTTTATTCTTCAGAAGGTGGGATAAAAGATAAAACGAAAACCTATTAGTAATCCAAATTTTCGTTTAAAACTTATGTAATTAATCTCTTTTAGTTAACCCGATAAAAAGGAGATGGGTCTCTGGATCTATGATAACCTTCGTTGAATTAGATTAGATATGGTAGATTCAAAGGGGATACCAAATGATGAGCCGTATGAGGTAGTAAACTCTCAAGTACGGTTCTAAGGGAAGGAATTGACTCACCTATTCCGACCGGGGAGAACAGGCCATTCGACAAGGAGATTCTGAAATTGCAGAGGCTTGGTTCGACCAAGCCGCTGAGTATTGGAAACAAGCTATAGCACTTACTCCCGGGAATTATATTGAAGCTCATAATTGGTTGAAGATCACGAGGCGTTTCGAATAATAAGACTCGTTTTTTGTTATAATGAATTGTTTGCTGTCCCTATCAGTCCAATCATTCTTCTTGGAAAAATAAATCAATTTCATTATCAACCTTCTAAGATCGTTCTATTTTGTCTGGTATTCCGTAGGGATAAATGAGAAACAGGTAGAGTAGAGAAACTAGATATATCTAGTTTCTCTACTCTATAAAATTTAAAAGAGACCCTCGAATGACTAAATATCGATACTGGTATGTCTCTTAGTAATAAGCACTCGTGTGATTTGGATTTGGAATCGAATAATCGTAATATGCTCTTTGTAAGACATAACGTCGTTCCATCTAGAAACTTATAATTAAGATATAAATACACTAGAGTGCACAAAAAACAGTTGTTTGTGCCAATTCCAAATCCAGAAAAACTCAAAAAGGTCCGTTGAGCGCCTACGCGCTATGTCATAATAGATCCGAACACTTGCCCCGGATCGATTTCCAGATCATAATTGCTCTAGTGAAGAACTAAAGAAAATAGATATAT